GGAGAATTAGACAGTCTTCCCGAACAGGCCTTTTATTTGGTAGGTAACATCGATGAAGCTACCGCGAAAGCTATGAACTTAGAGGTGGAGAGTAAATTGAAGAAATGACCTTAAATCTTTGTGTACTGACTCCTAATCGAATTATTTGGGATTCCGAAGTGAAAGAAATCATTTTATCCACTAATAGTGGCCAGATTGGTGTATTACCAAACCACGCCCCTATTGCCACAGCTGTAGATATAGGGCTATTGAGAATACGCCTCAACGACCAATGGTTAACAGTGGCTCTGATGGGTGGTTTCGCTAGAATAGGTAATAATGAGATTACCGTTTTAGGAAATGATGCGGAAATGAGTACTGACATTGATCCGCAAGAAGCTCAACAAGCTCTTGAAATAGCTGAAGCTAACTTGAGTAGAGCTGAAGGTAAGAGACAAGCAATTGAAGCAAATCTAGCTCTTAGACGAGCTAGGACACGAGTAGAAGCTGTCAATGCTATTTCGTACTAGTCAAGTCAATACATCAAAAAAATATTTTTTTTATAAGTTCTGTATTATACACCATATTTGGATTCTGCCAATGGAACACAATAAAGTCTAATCTGATAGAACGAAAAAAGAAAATGGGTAGAAAAACTTATTAGGTATCATTTCATTAACTTCGGTATCTAATAAGTTCTACCTACTATAGTAAAGAATTTCCACCTACAGTAAATAATTTTTACCTACTATTGGATTTGAACCAATGACTCCCGCCGTATGAAAGCAATACTCTAACCACTGAGTTAAGTAGGTCATTTATCACCACAAAAAGGACCCATCACTTAAAGAATTATAGGTAGAATTTCATTTCCAAGCAATACAAATCCATTAAGAATAAAGAGATCATAGAGTTATCATGTGGAATTATGTAATATTTCTCTTGACAAGAAATTATCTATATGTTAAGATGTCTATACAAGGGCTATAGCTCAGTTAGGTAGAGCACCTCGTTTACACGTGCGCCAATGCTTTTTCAAGGGAGCCCATTATGCAATGAACATAATTAATGTTATTGAGAAATCAATGTCTTACTCCATAGATTCGAAGGAACAAGAGAACAATAGCCTGACAAATATTTGGTTCGGGTTCGGTCTGATTCAAGTGTGAATTCAGTTACCAAATCAAATGGAACCCGCCATAGATTTGATAGTTGATAAGGTAAATACCCAGCCCATTCAATGCTAGGCATTATGAGTATAAGGGCCTCAAAAAACCCTCTTTTCGTCCTATGAACTTTAAGGTGTATGAAGTCTCATATTGACACTCTTGCAGCGGAGCGATAGAGACTCCATTTAACTTAGGTTAATCTAGGCCTAAGGCAGACCTAAGTCAAGGTAACCCCTCTTTGAAACACTTTGGTATTGTTTCTAGATCAAAATACAAATAATGAATCAGAGCACATGGAGCCATCTCATTATCTTCCTTTAAAGAAAAAATATGGTGGACTAACTGATCTTTACATCAGTTAATGAAAGAGCCCAATGCAACAAAATGCATGTTGGGTCTTTGAAACAGTTCGAATCATTTCGATAATAATTAGTTTGATCTGTTTTACCGAGAAGGTCTACGGTTCAAGTCCGTATAGCCCTAATATATTCAATTTTAGTTTAGTATGGTTTTCATTTCCTCATTAGTCCTGTACTTGTTTATAGACTAGTCACTTGTTTGTTGGTTAGTCCATAGAAATGAAAGCATTACCACACGCTCATGTAAATACATAGGCACAAAAGAAATTCATTCCAATAGGTGTAGTGTACTCAAATCTCGGAAAAAATGCTCATTCTTCTTCATTAATCATCGTAGATGAATTACATATGAATGATATGACTTTTTTCTCTTTTCCTGTCCATGATCAAAGAGTTAGTGATACACTTTTGTTTTGGTATATGGAATCCCGGTCCGTTTTAGAAGTGAAAATCATAACATGTTTTTGTCTAAAAACTTTGTCTAATCCTAAGTCATGCGGATCTACGACATATTCTTTTCTTGTCTTGGTCTTGTCTTTTATTTGTAAACTTCCTGAATAATTATTCATCTTTTTTTTGCAGAACAGCATCAAACCCATTGATTGATTCAGTAGTTGATTCAAAGATAATGCGGAGATAATGAATTATTGGTCCGAAATGGAATGACTTTTTCATTCTAACTCTAATGAAATTATTTGATTTGTTTTTATTATTTACTTATTTTTGATTTGATTTCTATTTCATTTTTTTTATTTATATATTTATATTTAAATTATATTTCTAAATTGAATTTATAAATCAAATTTATAAAAATTGAATATTATAATTTAAATATATATAATTTAAATATAATATAATAATAGTGTTTAATTAATATATTTATAATAGTTTATTAAAATGAAAATATTTATATAAATAAATTATAAATCATAAACTATATTATTTAAATCATAAACTATATTATATATTAAATAACATAAATAATATATAATA